GTTAACGTAGCTTAAGTAAAGCATAACACTGAAGATGTTAAGATGGGCCCTAGAAATCCCCGTAAGCACAAGAGCTTGGTCCTGACTTTAATGTCAGCTTTGGTTAAATTTATACATGCAAGTATCCGCACCCCTGTGAGAATGCCCTACATACTCCCCCCACGGAGCAAAGGAGCAGGCATAAGGCACAACTCTCTGTTAGCCCACAACGCCTTGCTTAGCCACACCCCCAAGGGAACTCAGCAGTAATAAACATTAAGCCATAAGTGAAAACTTGACTTAATTAAAACCAAGAGGGCCGGTAAAACTCGTGCCAGCCACCGCGGTTATACGAGAGGCCCGAGTTGACGAACACCGGCGTAAAATGTGGCTATATACATTATTGCACTAAAGCTAAACATCTTCAAAGCTGTTATACGTACTCGAAGAAGGGAAGCCCTTACACGAAAGTAGCTTTAAACAACATTAGCCCACGAAAGCTAGGGAACAAACTGGGATTAGATACCCCACTATGCCTAGCCCTAAACAAAAGCAATTATTTACACCTTTGCTTGCCCGGGAACTACAAGCCCCAGCTTTAAACCCAAAGGACTTGGCGGTGCTTTAGACCCACCTAGAGGAGCCTGTTCTAGAACCGATAACCCCCGTTAAACCTCACCCTCTCTTGTTTAACCCGCCTATATACCGCCGTCGTCAGCTTACCCTATGAAGGACACATAGTGAGCATAATTGGTACAACCTAAAACGTCAGGTCGAGGTGTAGCGTACGAGAGGGGAAGAAATGGGCTACATTTACTGTGCCAGTAAATACGGATGATGTCTTGAAACAACCATTTGAAGGAGGATTTAGCAGTAAGAGGGGAATAGAGCGCCCCTCTGAAACTGGCCCTGAAGCGCGCACACACCGCCCGTCACTCTCCCCTACAGCATAGTAATAATTATAACTAAACAGTCACTTCAAAAAAGGGGAGGCAAGTCGTAACATGGTAAGTGTACCGGAAGGTGCACTTGGAAAAACCAGAGCGTAGCTAAAATAGCATAGTACCTCCCTTACACCGAGAAGATGCCCGTGCAAATCGGGTCGCACTGACTTTAACCTCTTAACAGCTAGCCCCCTACCTAAACTCAACAAACAATATTAATAACCCCGCATTCCGGACCAAGTAAATAACCAAACCATTTTTCCACCCTAGTATAGGCGATAGAAAAGGACACCCGGCGCAATAGAAAAAGTACCGCAAGGGAAAGCTGAAAGAGAGATGAAAAGCCCAGTAAAGAAAAATAAAGCAGAGACAATTACTCGTACCTTTTGCATCATGATTTAGCCAGTAACCTTCGAGCAAAGTGACCTTTAGTTCGAACCCCCGAAACTAGGCGAGCTACTCCGAGACAGCCTATCATAGGGCAAACCCGTCTCTGTTGCAAAAGAGTGGGAAGATCTTTGAGTAGAGGTGACAGACCTACCGAGCCCAGTTATAGCTGGTTGCCTACAAAATGAATAGAAGTTCAGCCTTTAGACCTTTTTCCCTCACCCCTGGTTCTTACCCCCAGTGACACAAAGAAAGCTAAAGAGTTATTCAATGGGGGAACAGCCCCATCGAAAAAAGATACAACTTTATGAGACGGCTAAAGATTAAAAACCTAGAGGCACAGTACCTTGGTGGGCCTAAAAGCAGCCAACCATCTAGAAAGCGTTAAAGCTCAAGTACTCGCCTTTCCACAATCCTAACAATATTATCTTAAGCCCCTCACACAAATACTAGGCCTTTCCATGCAAACATGGAAGAGACACTGCTAATATGAGTAATAAGAGGGAAGCCCCTCTCCAAAACACCTGCATAAATCAGAACGAACCCACACTGAAAATTAACGCCCCCTACCCACGAGGGCCCTAAGACAGTCCATAATAAACTAGAAAACCACTCAGGAACTAAACGTTAACCCTACACAGGTGTGTTACTAAAGGAAAGACTTAAAGGAAAAGAAGGAACTCGGCAAACACTGGCCTCGCCTGTTTACCAAAAACATCGCCTCTTGCGTATATAGCCGTATAAGAGGTCCCGCCTGCCCTGTGACTAACAAGTTTAACGGCCGCGGTATTTTGACCGTGCGAAGGTAGCGTAATCACTTGTCTTTTAAATGAAGACCTGTATGAATGGCATAACGAGGGCTAAGCTGTCTCCTTTTCCCGGTCAATGAAATTGATCTTCCCGTGCAGAAGCGGGAATAAAAACATAAGACGAGAAGACCCTATGGAGCTTAAGACAAAAGGCAGCCCACGTTAAAACATCTAGGTTAATAGTAATAACTAAATGATACCTGCCCCCATGTCTTTGGTTGGGGCGACCGCGGGGGAACAAAAATCCCCCACGTGGAACAGGAGCTCACTCCTCAAAACCAGAGCCACAGCTCTAATTAACAGAACATCTGACCCAAAAGATCCGGTAAAACCGATCAACGGACCCAGTTACCCTAGGGATAACAGCGCAATCCCCTTTTAGAGCCCATATCGACAAGGGGGTTTACGACCTCGATGTTGGATCAGGACATCCTAATGGTGCAGCCGCTATTAAGGGTTCGTTTGTTCAACGATTAAAGTCCTACGTGATCTGAGTTCAGACCGGAGAAATCCAGGTCAGTTTCTATCTATGAACGCTCTTTCCCAGTACGAAAGGACCGGAAAGAAGAGGCCCATGCTCCAAGCAAGCCTCCCCCTTACCTGCTGAAGCCAACTAAAGCAGGTAAAAGGGCAAATAGCCCTGCCTGAGAATAAGGCATGTTAAGGTGGCAGAGCCCGGATAAGTGCAAAAGGCCTAAGCCCTTTAAACAGAGGTTCAAATCCTCTCCGTAACTATGACTATTATTTTAACCCACATCCTCAACCCCTTAGCATACATTGTACCTGTATTACTAGCAGTAGCATTTTTAACCCTCCTTGAACGAAAGATTCTTGGATATATGCAACTACGAAAAGGCCCAAATATTGTTGGACCCTACGGCCTCCTCCAACCAATCGCTGACGGTGTAAAACTATTTACGAAGGAACCCGTACGCCCCTCTACCTCTTCCCCTGTCCTTTTCCTCCTAGCCCCCATACTAGCCCTCACCCTGGCCTTGACACTCTGATCCCCCCTTCCTCTACCACACCCAGTTACAGACCTAAACCTAAGCATCCTATTTATTCTTGCACTATCCAGCCTCGCAGTTTACTCCATCCTTGGCTCAGGCTGAGCATCAAACTCCAAATACGCCCTCGTCGGAGCCCTCCGAGCAGTTGCCCAAACAATTTCTTATGAGGTAAGCCTAGGACTTATTCTCCTCAGCACCATTATTTTTACAGGAGGCTTTACCCTACAAACCTTTAATGTTGCCCAAGAAACCATTTGACTACTACTCCCTGCCTGACCCCTTGCCGCCATATGATACATCTCCACCCTGGCAGAAACCAACCGCGCCCCCTTCGACTTGACAGAAGGTGAATCCGAACTAGTATCCGGCTTCAATGTAGAATATGCAGGGGGCCCTTTTGCCCTCTTTTTCCTCGCAGAGTATGCTAATATCTTGTTAATAAATACCCTCTCCGCCACCCTATTCATCGGGGCCTCACACCTACCCCACCTCCCCGAATTCACAACCATTAACCTAATCACTAAGGCAGCCTTACTCTCAGTGGTATTCATTTGAGTACGAGCCTCCTACCCACGATTCCGATACGATCAACTTATACATCTCATCTGAAAAAATTTCCTACCTCTAACTTTAGCCCTGGTCATCTGACACCTGGCCCTTCCACTTGCATTCGCAGGGCTTCCCCCCCAGCTTTAAACCGGAGCCGTGCCTGAATAAAAGGACCACTTTGATAGAGTGAACTATGAGGGTTAAAGTCCCCCCGCCTCCTTAGAAAGAAGGGACTCGAACCCTACCTGGAGAGATCAAAACTCTCAGTGCTTCCACTACACCACTTCCTAGTAAAGTCAGCTAAATAAGCTTTTGGGCCCATACCCCAAACATGTTGGTTAAACCCCTTCCTTTGCTAATGAACCCCTACATTTTAGCCCTCCTTTTCTTTGGCTTAGCCCTCGGGGCCGGAATCACTGCCACCAGTTCCCACTGACTCCTCGCATGAATAGGACTAGAAATTAATACACTAGCCATCATCCCTTTAATGGCCCAACAACACCACCCACGGGCTATCGAAGCAACCACCAAATATTTTTTAACTCAAGCAACAGCTGCCGCCACCCTGCTATTTGCTAGCATTACTAATGCTTGATTAACAGGACAATGAGATATTCAACTAATAACACACCCAATCCCAACAACAATAATTATTATTGCCTTAGCACTAAAACTTGGACTAGCCCCCTTTCACACCTGGCTCCCAGAAGTACTGCAAGGGCTAACTCTTACCACAGGCCTAGTCCTCTCAACCTGACAAAAACTCCCACCATTTATATTACTACTTCAAATTCCAACCGCCAACCAAGAACTCCTCATCCTATTAGGCCTTACCTCTACCCTTGTGGGAGGGTGGGGCGGACTAAATCAAACCCAACTACGTAAAATTCTAGCATACTCTTCCATTGCCCACCTTGGCTGAATAATTATTGTTGTTCAATTTGCCCCCTCTTTGACCCTTCTAGCCCTTATAATCTACCTCCTCATAACATCCTCCCTCTTCCTAACCCTTAAATTTAATGATGCAACCAACATCAACTCTTTGGCAATATCCTGAGCTAAATCCCCCACTATCGTTGCCTCCGCCCCCTTCTTACTACTTTCCCTAGGAGGGCTTCCCCCAATAACGGGGTTTATGCCAAAATGACTCATTCTTCAAGAACTTACAAAACAACAACTTCCAATAACCGCCACTATTGCAGCCCTTACAGCTCTCCTAAGCCTCTACTTCTACCTTCGCCTCTCCTACGCAATAACTCTAACCATTTTCCCCAACAACCTAGCAGGCTCAACCCCCTGACGACTTTCCTACCCCCAATCCTCCTGCCCCATCTCCATTTGTATCCTAGGAACAATCCTTCTTCTCCCACTAACCCCCGCAATCACAGCCCTTCTTTACCTCTAACAGAGGCTTAGGATAATATTAGACCAAAGGCCTTCAAAGCCTTAAGTGGGAGTTAAAATCTTCCAGCCCCTGAATAAGACTTGCAGGACACTAACCCACAACTTCTGCATGCAAAACAGACACTTTAATTAAGCTAAAGCCTTTCTAGGCGGGAAGGCCTCGATCCTACAAACTCTTAGTTAACAGCTAAGCGCCCTAACCAGCGGGCATCCGCCTACCTCCCCCCGCCCGCCGGGCAAAGGGCGGGGGAAGCCCCGGTAGGCGTTAGCCTACTACTCGGGATTTGCAATCTCATATGTACAACACCTCGGGGCTTGGTAAAAAGAGGACTTAAACCTCTGTTTATGGGGCTACAACCCACCACTTAACTCTCAGTCATTTTACCTGTGGCAATCACACGCTGATTCTTTTCTACCAACCATAAAGACATTGGCACCCTCTATCTTGTATTTGGTGCCTGAGCTGGAATAGTAGGTACGGCCCTTAGCCTCCTCATTCGAGCCGAACTTAGTCAACCCGGAGCCCTTCTAGGTGACGACCAAATTTATAATGTAATCGTGACAGCTCATGCCTTCGTAATAATCTTCTTTATAGTAATACCAATTATAATTGGGGGATTTGGAAACTGACTAGTCCCGCTAATGATTGGTGCACCCGATATGGCCTTCCCCCGAATAAACAACATGAGTTTTTGACTTCTACCCCCCTCCTTCCTGCTCCTATTGGCTTCTTCCGGAGTTGAAGCTGGGGCAGGTACCGGATGAACTGTTTACCCACCCCTCGCCGGAAATCTAGCCCATGCCGGTGCCTCTGTGGACTTAACCATCTTCTCGCTACACTTGGCAGGTATTTCCTCAATCCTTGGGGCCATTAATTTCATTACCACCATCCTAAACATAAAACCCCCCGCAATCTCACAGTACCAAACCCCCCTTTTCGTGTGAGCTGTGCTAATTACAGCTGTCCTTCTGCTCCTTTCCCTACCAGTCCTTGCTGCCGGCATTACAATACTTCTCACAGACCGAAACCTAAATACAACCTTCTTTGACCCAGCAGGAGGAGGAGACCCCATCCTATACCAGCACCTCTTCTGATTCTTTGGGCACCCTGAAGTGTACATCCTAATCCTGCCAGGTTTTGGCATAATTTCCCACATCGTTGCCTACTATGCCGGAAAAAAAGAACCATTTGGATACATGGGCATAGTATGAGCCATAATGGCCATCGGACTTTTAGGATTTATCGTGTGAGCCCACCACATATTTACAGTAGGCATAGACGTTGACACACGAGCATACTTCACCTCCGCTACAATAATTATTGCCATCCCAACGGGAGTAAAAGTATTTAGTTGACTTGCCACCCTGCATGGAGGAGCAATCAAATGAGAAACCCCACTTTTATGGTCCCTGGGATTTATTTTCCTATTTACAGTAGGAGGACTTACAGGAATTGTATTAGCTAATTCATCACTGGATATTATGCTACACGACACATACTACGTAGTAGCTCACTTCCACTACGTCCTATCCATAGGAGCAGTATTTGCTATCATGGCAGGCTTTGTACACTGATTCCCCCTACTCACAGGCTTTACCCTTCACAGCACTTGATCAAAAATCCACTTTGGTGTTATGTTTGTGGGCGTAAACCTAACTTTCTTCCCCCAACATTTTTTAGGCCTGGCAGGCATACCACGACGATACTCTGATTACCCTGACGCCTACACATTATGAAACACTGTCTCTTCCCTAGGCTCATTAATTTCCCTAACTGCTGTTATTATGTTCTTATTTATTCTATGAGAAGCATTCGCTGCTAAACGTGTAGTATCTTCAGTAGAATTAACTGCAACAAACATCGAATGACTTCATGGCTGCCCACCTCCCTACCACACATTTGAAGAACCTGCCTTTGTTCAAGTTCAACCCGCACATTAACGAGAAAGGGAGGAGTTGAACCCCCATAAACTGGTTTCAAGCCAGCCACAAAACCGCTCTGCCACTTTCTTAATAAGGTACTAGTAGAGCCGACAATACACTGCTTTGTCAAGGCAGAACCGTGGGTTAAAACCCCACGTATCTTATTTATGGCCCACCCCTCCCAACTAGGATTCCAAGACGCAGCATCACCTGTAATAGAAGAACTTCTCCATTTCCACGACCATGCCTTAATAATTGTATTTCTCATTAGCACTCTTGTGCTTTACATTATTGTGGCCATAGTCTCAACTAAACTCACTAACATATATATTTTAGACTCCCAAGAAATTGAAATTATTTGAACAATTCTTCCAGCCATTATCCTAATTTTAATTGCACTTCCTTCTCTACGAATTCTTTACCTCATAGATGAGATTAATAACCCCCACCTAACAGTTAAAGCCATCGGACACCAATGATACTGAAGCTACGAATACACAGACTACCAAGAAATTGCTTTCGACTCCTACATGGTACCTACACAAGATCTAAACCCTGGACAATTCCGACTTTTAGAGGTAGATCACCGGATAGTTGTACCCACTGAAGCCCCCATCCGAGTATTAGTTACAGCAGAAGACGTCCTACACTCATGAACAGTCCCAGCCCTTGGGGTAAAAATAGATGCAGTCCCTGGACGTCTTAATCAAACAGCTTTTATCGCCTCTCGCCCCGGCGTATTCTATGGACAATGCTCAGAAATCTGTGGCGCAAATCACAGCTTTATACCAATTGTAGTGGAAGCTGTACCCCTAAAATACTTCCAAGACTGATCAACACTAATACTTGAAGACGCCTCGCTAAGAAGCTAAACCGGACTCACAGCGTCAGCCTTTTAAGCTGAAGATTGGTGCCTTCCAACCACCCCTAGCGACATGCCTCAATTAAACCCCTACCCCTGGTTCGCCATTCTAGTCTTTTCATGACTTGTATTCCTAACAATTGTTGTCCCAAAAACATTAAATCACACCTTCCCCAATGAACCCACACCCCAAAGTACACAAGTTCCCAAAACAGACCCCTGAACCTGACCATGATAACAAGCTTTTTTGACCAGTTTATAAGCCCAACCCTTCTAGGAATTCCCCTAATATCCCTAGCCTTTATTCTACCCTGACTCCTATTTCCCTCTCCCGCCCCCCGATGACTAAATAACCGCCTACTTACTCTCCAAGGCTGATTCATTAGCCGCTTTACCTCACAACTTTTAACCCCTATTAATGTAGGAGGCCACAAATGAGCACTAATCCTTACATCTTTAATAATCTTCCTGATTTCACTTAACATGCTTGGCCTGCTCCCTTATACCTTTACACCAACAACCCAACTATCTCTTAATATAGGACTTGCCGTTCCCCTATGATTGGCTACTGTACTTATTGGCCTACGAAATCAGCCCACCGCTGCACTAGGCCACCTACTCCCAGAAGGGACCCCCGTACCACTTATTCCAGTACTGATTATTATCGAAACAATTAGTCTATTTATTCGACCCCTGGCCCTGGGTGTGCGACTAACTGCCAACCTAACCGCAGGCCACCTACTCATACAACTTATTGCTACTGCTGCATTTGTTCTACTGCCTTTAATACCAACCGTTGCCCTACTTACAACCATTGTGCTTCTTTTACTAACAGTGTTAGAAGTAGCAGTCGCAATAATTCAAGCCTACGTATTTGTCCTACTAATAAGCCTTTATCTACAAGAAAACGTTTAATGGCCCACCAAGCACACGCATATCACATAGTAGACCCCAGCCCTTGACCCCTTACAGGAGCAATCGCCGCCCTCTTAATAACCTCCGGACTTGCCATTTGATTTCACTATAGTTCAATATCCCTTATTTTTCTAGGTACCATTCTACTCCTATTAACGATATACCAGTGATGACGAGATATCATTCGAGAAGGCACTTATCAAGGCCACCACACCCCTCCCGTCCAAAAAGGCCTTCGATACGGAATAATTCTTTTTATTACATCAGAAGTCTTTTTCTTTCTAGGTTTTTTCTGAGCCTTCTTCCACTCAAGCCTGGCCCCAACACCAGAAATTGGAGGATGCTGACCTCCCACGGGAATCACCCCTCTTGACCCATTCAGCGTACCCTTGCTTAACACAGCTGTATTACTGGCTTCAGGCGTAACAGTTACCTGAGCCCATCACAGCATTATGGAGGGCGAACGTAAACAAGCCATTCAAAGCCTTGCCCTAACAATCCTCCTTGGTGGCTACTTCACGGTACTTCAAGGAATAGAATACTACGAAGCCCCTTTTACAATTGCAGATGGAGTTTATGGCTCCACCTTCTTCGTGGCCACAGGCTTCCACGGACTTCACGTAATTATTGGAACCACCTTCCTAGCTGTCTGTCTCCTTCGACAAATCAACTATCATTTTACAATTGAACATCACTTCGGATTTGAAGCAGCAGCCTGATACTGGCACTTTGTAGACGTAGTGTGACTCTTCCTATATATTTCCATCTACTGATGAGGCTCCTATCTTTCTAGTACTAAAGCTAGTATAAGTGACTTCCAATCACCTGGTCTTGGTTAAAATCCAAGGAAAGATAATGAACTTAATTACCACTGTGATCTTTATTACCCTAGCCCTCTCAACAATTCTTGCCATCGTATCCTTCTGACTCCCACTAATTTCCCCAGACCAAGAAAAGGTCTCCCCTTACGAATGTGGTTTCGACCCCCTGGGCTCTGCCCGCCTGCCTTTTTCAATACGATTTTTTCTAGTCGCTATTTTGTTTCTATTATTCGACCTTGAAATCGCACTACTCCTACCACTACCCTGAGGCGACCAACTTCCCAACCCAACCACCACATTTTTTTGAGCCACCTCCCTCCTCATCCTTCTAACTATAGGCCTGATTTATGAATGACTGCAAGGAGGACTAGAGTGAGCTGAATAGATAATTATTTTAATTAAAATATTTGATTTCGGCTCAAAAGCTCGTGGTTAAAGTCCACAATTATCTAATGACCCCAACACATTTTACCTTCTCAACAGCCTTTCTTCTAGGCCTCGCAGGCCTTGCATTCCACCGAACCCACCTCCTCTCTGCCCTCCTTTGTCTAGAAGGAATAATACTTTCCCTCTTCCTTGCCCTATCACTATGAACCCTGGAACTAGATGTAACTAGCTTCTCAGCATCCCCTATACTCCTACTTGCCTTTTCCGCCTGTGAAGCCAGCGCCGGTCTTGCCCTACTAGTAGCCACCGCTCGTACTCACGGTAGTGACCGACTGCAAAATCTAAATCTTCTGCAATGCTAAAAGTCTTAATCCCAACAATTATGCTCATTCCAACCGCATGACTAAGCCCCCCAAAAACACTTTGAAATACATCCCTGGCCCACAGCCTAACCATTGCCTTAATTAGCTTAACCTGATTAAGCAATTCATCCGAAACAGGGTGATCCATAATAAATTACTTCATGGCCCTAGACCCTCTTTCAACCCCCCTGCTAATTCTAACCTGTTGATTATTACCCTTAATAATCCTAGCAAGCCAAAACCACATATTCACTGAACCTATCAACCGCCAACGAACTTACATCACACTACTAACCTCCCTCCAAATCTTCCTAATTATGGCCTTCTCAGCAACCGAGATAATCCTGTTTTATATCATATTTGAAGCCACCCTTGTCCCAACCCTAATTTTAATTACCCGATGAGGGAACCAAACGGAACGCCTAAACGCAGGCACATACTTTTTATTTTACACCCTTGCAGGTTCCCTCCCGCTACTAGTCGCCCTGCTCCTGCTGCAAAACACTACTGGCACCCTCTCATTATTGACCCTCCCTTACTCCCCAGCCTTTTCTTTAATCTCCACCGCCGACAAACTTTGGTGGGCTGGATGCCTACTAGCCTTCCTAGTTAAAATGCCCCTTTACGGCATGCACCTATGACTTCCTAAGGCCCATGTAGAGGCCCCCATTGCTGGCTCCATAGTCCTGGCCGCCGTACTTCTGAAACTTGGAGGTTATGGCATAATACGAATTATAACTCTCTTAGAACCCCTTACTAAAGAATTAAGCTACCCATTTATTGTCCTCGCTTTATGAGGTGTAATTATGACAGGCTCAATCTGCTTACGACAGACAGACCTAAAATCACTCATTGCCTATTCATCCGTCGGACATATGGGCTTAGTCGCAGGAGGGATCTTAATTCAAACCCCCTGAGGCTTTACAGGAGCACTAATTTTGATAATTGCACACGGTCTCACCTCCTCAGCCCTATTCTGTTTAGCAAATACAAATTATGAACGAACACACACTCGAACAATAGTCCTTGCTCGAGGTATACAAATAGTCCTCCCCCTCATGGCATGCTGATGATTCATCGCAAGCCTAGCAAACCTGGCCCTCCCCCCTCTCCCAAACCTCATAGGTGAACTAATAATTATTACCTCACTATTTAACTGGTCCTGGACAACTATCGCCCTTACAGGAGCTGGCACCCTTATCACCGCCGCCTACTCCCTATATATGTTTTTAATAACTCAACGAGGCCCAACCCCTCAACATATACTTGCTCTAGATCCCTCCCACACCCGAGAACATCTCCTCCTTACACTCCACCTCCTTCCTCTACTCCTGCTTGTAACAAAACCAGCCCTAATTTGAGGATGAACTTCCTGTAGATATAGTTTAACAAAAATATTAGATTGTGATTCTAAAAATAGAGGTTAAACCCCTCTTATCCACCGAGAGAGGCTTGCCAGCAACGAAGACTGCTAACCATCGTGTCCTCGGTTGAATTCCGAAGCTCCCTCGCCAAGCTTTTAAAGGATAACAGCCCATCCGTTGGTCTTAGGAACCAAAAATTCTTGGTGCAAATCCAAGTAGAAGCTATGCACCCAACCCCTGTCATAATAACAACAAGCCTAATCATTATTTTTACTCTACTTCTTTACCCAATATTGACTACCCTCTCCCCCTCCCCTAAGCCCGACACCTGAGCCCTAACCCAGGTAAAAACCGCTGTAAAACTAGCATTCATTGTAAGCCTCTTACCCTTATCACTATTTATTGCAGAAGGGGCAGAGACCGTAATCACCAACTGAAACTGAACAAACACCCTAGTATTTGATATTAACATTAGCCTAAAATTCGACTTTTACTCCATTATTTTCACCCCCGTAGCCCTATATGTCACATGGTCCATTTTAGAATTTGCCTCTTGGTATATACACGCAGACCCCTACATAAACCGCTTCTTCAAGTACCTACTGACATTCTTAATAGCGATAATTATTCTTGTCACAGCTAATAACATGTTTCAAATCTTTATTGGGTGGGAAGGCGTAGGCATCATGTCTTTCCTTTTAATTGGCTGGTGATACGGACGAGCGGATGCAAATACAGCCGCCCTTCAAGCAGTCCTATATAACCGCGTCGGCGACATTGGCCTCATCTTTGCCATAGCTTGAATAGCAACTAATCTCAACTCCTGAGAATTTCAACAGATTTTTACCACATCTAATAGTATAGATTTAACCTACCCTCTCCTTGGGCTAATTGTTGCCGCCACTGGCAAATCCGCTCAATTTGGACTTCATCCTTGACTGCCCTCTGCAATAGAGGGTCCCACACCGGTCTCTGCCCTACTTCACTCAAGTACCATAGTCGTGGCAGGCATTTTCCTGTTAATTCGAATGAGCCCATTAATAGAAGATAACCCCTTTATCCTGACCACCTGCCTTTGCCTAGGAGCACTAACAACCCTCTTTACAGCAACTTGCGCCCTAACACAAAATGACATCAAGAAAATCGTGGCTTTCTCAACATCAAGCCAACTTGGCCTAATAATAGTAACTATTGGGCTTAATCAACCACAACTTGCCTTCCTTCACATTTGCACCCACGCCTTCTTTAAAGCTATACTATTTCTATGCTCAGGCTCAATCATCCACAGCCTTAATGACGAGCAAGACATCCGCAAAATAGGAGGTATACATCACCTTACCCCCTTTACTTCATCATGTTTAACCATAGGCAGCCTTGCTCTTACAGGCACACCATTTTTAGCCGGGTTCTTCTCAAAAGACGCTATCATTGAAGCCCTTAACGTCTCACACCTAAATGCCTGAGCCCTAGTCTTGACCCTCCTAGCCACCTCTTTCACCGCCATTTATAGCCTCCGTGTTGTCTTTTTTGTATCTATGGGTAACCCACGATTTAACGCTTTTTCCCCAATTAATGAAAACGACAAGGCAGTAATTAATCCTATCAAACGCCTAGCATGAGGGAGCATCATTGCAGGCCTCCTGATTACCTCCAACATCGTTCTCCCGAAAACCCCTGTCATAACAATACCCCTGCTGCTAAAACTTTCAGCCATCCTAGTTACTGTTACTGGACTACTCCTAGCACTAGAACTCGCCTCCCTTACAAGCAAACAATTTAAGCCAGCCCCCAAAAAAGGCCCCCACCATTTCTCGAACATGCTTGGGTTCTTCCCAGCAATTATGCACCGCCTCCCCCCAAAAATTAACCTCCTACTAGGACAATATATTGCAGCCCAAATAGTAGACCAAACCTGACTAGAAAAAACTGGCCCAAAAGCCATCTACACCACAAATCTTCCCCTAATTACAACAACAAGCAACGCACAACAAGGCATGGTCAAAACCTTCCTTGCCATCTTTTTCTTGACATTTATCCTTGCCCTTCTATTGATTAGCAACTAAACCGCCCGCAAAGCCCCTCGACTTGACCCCCGACACACCTCCAGCACCACAAACAAGGTCAAAAGCAACACCCATCCACTTAACACCAACATCATTCCCCCAGACGAAAATATTAACGCAACCCCTCCCATGTCAGCTCGCATCAAAGAAAATTCAGCCAACTCATCAGCCGTTACCCACAACCCACCAAACCACCCGTCCCAAAAAAAACTTGCCCCAACCATTACCCCCACCAAGTACCCAACAACATTAACAGCAACCGACCGACTCCCTAATGTGTCTGGATAAGGCTCAGCAGCTAAAGCTGCTGAGTAGGCAAACACAACCAACATCCCCCCTAGATAAATCAAGAACAAAACCAAAGACAAAAATGGAGCACCATGACCAACCAACATCCCACAACCCATGCCAGAAACAACAACCAGCCCCAATGCCCCAAAATAAGGGGAGGGGTTAGAAGCAACAACCACTAGGCCCAAAACCAACCCAAGCATAAAAATATACATAACGTAAGTCATCATTCCTGCCAGGATTTTAACCAGGACCAATGGCTTGAAAAACCACCGCTGTAATTCAACTACAGGAAACCTTAATGACAAGCCTTCGAAAAACCCACCCCCTCCTTAAAATTGCAAACGGCGCACTGGTAGACCTACCTGCCCCTTCAAACATCTCCGCATGATGAAACTTTGGCTCCCTTCTAGGGCTTTGCTTAATTGCCCAAATTGCCACCGGACTATTTCTTGCTATACATTACACCTCCGATATTGCCACCGCTTTCTCGTCAGTAGCCCACATTTGTCGAGACGTAAACTTTGGGTGACTTATCCGCAACATACATGCTAATGGAGCCTCTTTCTTCTTTATTTGCATTTATCTCCACATCGGGCGAGGCCTGTACTATGGCTCCTACCTCTATAAAGAAACTTGAAATATTGGGGTCATTCTCCTCCTCCTGGTTATAATAACAGCCTTCGTTGGCTACGTCCTTCCTTGAGGACAAATATCGTTTTGAGGTGCTACCGTAATTACCAACCTCCTCTCCGCAGTACCTTATGTAGGGGGAACTCTTGTTCAATGAATCTGAGGAGGCTTCTCAGTAGACAACGCCACACTAACACGATTCTTTGCATTCCACTTCCTTCTCCCATTTGTTGTTCTTGCTGCCACAGTCCTTCACCTTCTCTTCTTACATGAAACAGGCTCAAACAACCCGGCAGGTTTGAATTCAGATGCAGACAAAATTCCTTTCCACCCATACTTTTCCTATAAAGACCTCCTAGGATTTGCAATTATACTACTAGCACTCACTTGCTTAGCATTATTTTCCCCAAACTACCTGGGCGACCCAGACAATTTCACCCCGGCCAACCCCCTTGTTACGCCCCCGCACATTAAACCAGAATGATACTTCTTATTTGCTTACGCCATCCTTCGATCCATTCCAAATAAACTTGGGGGAGTACTAGCACTCCTTGCCTCAATTCTTGTGCTTATGCTTGTCCCTCTCCTTCACACATCCAAACAACGAAGCCTCACATTCCGCCCCCTGTCCCAATTTATCTTTTGGGCACTAGTGGCAGATGTAGTTATTCTCACCTGAATTGGGGGGATACCTGTAGAACACCCCTACATTATTATTGGCCAAATCGCATCTTTCCTCTATTTCTTTATTTTCCTAGGCCTATTCCCACTATCAGGATGACTAGAAAACAAACTCTTACAGATAACTTGCACTAGTAGCTCAGCGCCAGAGCGCCGGTCTTGTAAACCGGCCGCCGGAGGTTAAACCCCTCCCTACTGCTCAAAGAAAGGAGATCGCCGGAGGTTAAACCCCTCCCTACTGCTCAAAGAAAGGAGATTGCCGGAGGTTAAACCCCCCCCCTCCCCTTAGCCAAAGAAAGGAGATTGCCGGAGGTTAAACCCCCCCCTCCCCTTTGCTCAAAGAAGGGAGATTTCAACTCCCACCCCTGGCCCCCAAAGCCAGCATTCTAAATTTAACTATTCTTTGTAAATACATATATGTATTAACACCATATATTTATGTTAACCATATCAATAATGCTTTAGGACATCGTCTATGCATAGTACTCATTTCTCCCTTGTGTCCATTCATACATCAACATTCTTTCAAACTTCAACAAAATGCATAAAAGAAGAACTAACACAACTGCATACTAATAGATTTTACTCAAGTGTGTAACCCATATCAAGTTAAGGCCCAGCACAAACTTTAGGCACCCATATATACTTATACTTGACTTCTCTTCAACTAATCATCCTATGTAGACAAGAATTGCATTTTAATTAAGCGATGCGACCTCGGTTAACGAAGGTGAGGGACAAGTATTCGTGGGGGTTTCACACGGTGCACTATTCCTGGCATTTGGTTCCTATTTCAGGGCCATTACTCGATATTATTCCCCCCACTTACCTTGAACCTGGCATCTGATTGTTGGTGGGGTCCATTTTAAACCGTGACCCCACATGCCGGGCATTCACTCTAAGGGACATGGTTATTTTTTTTCTCTTTCCTTTCACCTTGCATTTCAGAGTGCAGCGCTAAGGCAAGCTGACAAGGGTGTACATTTCCTTGGTTGTAAAGCAGTATGTCCATGTTGGAAAGATTTTCATAGAAGAATTGCATAACTGATATCATGAGCATAAATAGTTAGTGGTTTCTCCTAAGATCCCTAAGATATGCCCCCCTCGGCTTTTGCGCGTCAAACCCCCCTACCCCCCTAAACTCGTAAACTGTTATTGTTCCTGCAAACCCCCCGGAAACAGGAAAGTCTCGAGTTAGGAATTTGGCCTCCCAAAACGCATCTATTTACATTATTAAAATAATATTTTT